ATTTCTACCGAGCTAAAACAAGATGTCGATGTCTATAGTAAACCAAAGTCATCATTTAATACTTATTTTGCTTCAATCTCGACTATACAAAACAAACAAAAAATTGAAGATTTAGTTACGATTAGAAATACACTTTTTTGTCTTTATCCATAGGCCCTTTACTCATACTCATTCAATTGGAAGTATTAATCCAATAAAAAAAAAAATTATGTTTCGTAATCTCATAATCCAATTTTTCAATTTATAATTGACTCTTGAATACAAATCACGAGAATATATATTCTTCCTCGAATTTTTCATTGAGAGGTAAAGGATTTAATCCTTTTTAGAAATAAAGTTTTTGATCGGAATATGCGCCGACGGATCCCTTAACTATTTGCAGTAGGGTTAATAGAACGAATCGCACTTTTACCACTAAACTATACCCGCTATGCTGCGATTATTGTATATAAACAAGCTTTTTGTCGAGTAAGAGAATCAATAGGGTCATAAAAAAAAAAAAAAAAGAATTATGAAAATTAGGGCGTTGATGTATTGTATTTCCTCATGCAACCTAATGAGGATTAGGAAAAGAAGACTCGTTGCATTGATTCTATATTAGAAGAATGGAAAAATTCCAATAACAAGTATTTTTGAATCAAATAAAATAACTTTTTTTATCTTATCTAATTTGTTGCAACAAAAAATAAAAAATGGCCCGTGACACGGGCCAGGACGTGGAAATAAAAAAAGACTTTTCGGACGAAATGAAAAAAAAAAGAATAGATTAAAAATATATATATATATATAATTCTAATCTTAATAATTAGAATAATTAATAGAATAATAATTAAATATAGAATAGTATAGAATAGTAATTAAATAGTAAATTACTATAATACTAATTAGAATACTAATATATTAAGAGTAATATAAGAAGTATTATACTAATAATATAGTAATAAAAAAGATAAAAAAAAAAAAAGTATATGAAGAAGGACTTTTTTTTCAAGCCCTACTTGTTGTGTATTGTTGTGTAATGTAAGATAGTAATTATCTTTTCTCAATTGGGAGAGATGGCTGAGTGGACTAAAGCGTCGGATTGCTAATCCGTTGTACGAGTTATTCGTACCGAGGGTTCGAATCCCTCTCTTTCCGGTTCCGTTGATGACTTCGTATTTTTTTTCAAATCTTTTTCTTTATTTATTTTTTTTTATTTTATATATAATAGTTAAAGATGTAGAATAGATAAAATTCTAAGAACATTTAATAAAAATCAAGCAAGGAAAAAGCCTTATTTTTTTTTTATTCTTCACGTCCAGGATTACGCCCTGGATCATTAGATAAAAATCCAAAGATGAAAAGGGAAACAAAGAATATTACTACTGTGTAAACAAAGAGTTTGAGAGTAAGCATTAGACAATCTCCAAGATCTTTTTTTTTGTTTGGAAAAAAAGAAAATAGATTCTCTATATTTATACCATATATCCCATTTTGACACCAAGAAATGAAGTGGTTTCTAGAACTTTTTCGAAATAGAAAAGCATTTTTCTAAATTCATTTGTAATAAGATGTAATAAGAGTCGAGTCTTGTGTGCCAAAAATTTGCTTTTATACCGAAAATTCCATATTTCGGGTGGATCTAACCGAATAGGTTTCTTTTAATAGAATGGAAAAAAGTTCAGAATGAGGAGATGGGGTAGGTAATCCAGATTTTTCACGTTTATACAATAACTTCAATGTTTGAATCAAGGGCCTAGACTATAAAGAACTAGAAAGAACTAGAAGACTTATCTGATCTTATCAATTAGTAGAATTTTTTCTCTTGAATAACTCATGAATTATTAATTATTCTAGGATAGTATTCAAAATTTCATCGAAAACTTACAGCAGCTTGCCAAACAAAGGCTAATAGAAAAAAGAACAGAGGGATTACTGGCATAATATCTACGATTGGATTCAAAAAAGCGTAGGCTTCAGGCAATTTTGTGAAGAAAAAACTGCTTGAATAAAGGGCAAAATTAAGACAGATACAAATCAAATTTAAAATATTAAGCATAACAAACATTTTGTTCTTGAAGATAATTGTATTTTGACTGAGTTATTAATATTCATATAAAAATGGATATAAATTAATATAAAATAGAGTTTAAGGTAGACAAAAAACTTTAAACTCAGCCAATCAAAAATCCTTCAATTATCAGCTAAAAAAAGAATAAAAGAAATCATATTTTCATACAATATCTTAATGGAATTCTATATTATGATCAATAAATTCAGTTTAATTCTATATCTACACATATCAAAATACGAATAACAAGCTAATCTAGTTCATAGATATTTTGGGGGGTAGGAATTGACAAAGAACCAATACCAATATTAGTTTTATTAGTTTTGAATCAAATATAGAAATGGGGCGTGGCCAAGCGGTAAGGCAACGGGTTTTGATCCCGCCATTCGGAGGTTCGAATCCTTCCGTCCCAGAGCCTATATTCTTTTCTATATCAAAATTATAGATATTAAAATAAAGATTGTTTTTTTGAACAACCTAATATCTTCCGTACTTGAAGAAGTGTGAGATTGATGACTCGGTCCTATCGAGCCACTTGAAGATGAAGATTCGAAGAGAACTACTTATTTCTTCGTCTTATCTTGTCTTATCTTATTGGTTTGCTAATATTTATATTGGAAATCAAAAAATATTTATATGATTCAATAAAATAAGGGGTTAATTTGAATTAATTCTTTTGTTTTTTTCATTGGATATTTTTTTATTAACACCATATTGACAACAGTGTATCAAATAAATATAATCCGATCTGGGTAATTAGATCTTATCTGTAGATTGATTTATATCTATTCCAGCGGTTTGGTTTTTCATTCCAATGAAATGATAGGTTTATTAGATTTTGAAATGATAGGTTTATTGGATTTGCTGTGATATAAAAGTCTTTTTTTTTTTTTTATTTTCAATTTTAAATAGTAAATAGAAGAATAGATAGCATAAGAAACAAGAGATAATCTATCAATTTTGACTTTATTTAACTTTATCTATTTTTTTATCCGAATCAATTCGAAATTTTATAAATTTTTCTATTTCATTTCGTGTTCATTTCTTGTTAGTTTAATGTTTTGATTGTGTCGTACGATTCAATCTTTTTATTAATTCTTTTTGATTTCTTTTGATTTTTGATTTTGATTCTATCTACATAACCTAATTATTTTATCCTAATTATTTTATTTATATTTGGGATTGGGGTTGCTAACTCAATGGTAGAGTACTCGGCTTTTAAGTGCGGCTAACAGCTTTTACACATTTGTACGAAGAAAGAGATTCGTCCATACCAGCGGTATTATTTGTAAGACCACGACTGATCCTGAAAGGAATGAATGGAAAAAACAGCATGTCGTATCAATGGAGAATTCAGAGAATATTTGATTCTTACCGGATCCGCTCCAAACAAACTTTGTTTGAATTCTTGGTGCATAACATAAAAACAAATCAATTCAAATTCAAAGTTGGGATTTGGTCGAGTTAATAAATGGACAGAGCTCTGCGGCTCCAATTATAGGTAAATAAAAAAGCAACGAGCTCCCGTTCTTAATTTGAATGATTTTCCGATCTAATTAGACGTTAAAAATAGATTAGTGCCTGGTGCGGGAAAAGCTTTTTCTTGAGTGTATTTTCGATTTTTTTAATGAGTCCTAACTATTAGCTATTCTCCACTATGAAGGGAAATTGAATGTGTAGAAGAAAAAGTATATTGATAAAGCAATTTTTTTTCCAAAATCAAAAAAGAGTGATTGACTTGAAAAAGTAAAGGATTTCTAGTCACCTATTACCCTATAATGAACATAAACCAATTAGAAAGGAACATAAACCAATTAGATGAAAAAAAGAGAGGATTAGAGGGTCCGCTGGTGAGTTTAACTATTTCCGAGGTATCTATTCTTTTTATATTATACTATTTTGTTTTTATGGTATTGCACTATGTATCATTTAATAACCCAATAAACCCCCTATCTTTGCTTCAATCAAATCGAATTAAAAATGAAAATAGAGAAATCTCAAAGAAATTTAGAAATAGATAGATCTCGAAAAAATAACTTCCTATACCCACTTATTTTTCGGGAGTATATTTATACATTTGCTCATGATCGTGACTTAAATAGATCCATTTTGTTAGAAAATGTGGGTTATGACAATAAATATAGTTTACTAATCGTAAAGCGTTTAATTACTCGAATGTATCAACAGAATCATTTGAGTATTTCCGCTAATGATTCTAACCAAAATACATTTTTTAGGTATAACAAAAATTTGTATTTTCAAATGATATCGGAGGGATTTGCAGTTATTGTGGAAATTCCATTTTCCTTACGATTAGTATCCTCTTTAGAAAGATCAGAAATAGTAAAATCTCATAATTTACGATCAATTCATTCAATATTTCCTTTTTTAGAGGGCAAATTTCCACATTTAAATTATGTGTCAAATGGACTAATACCCTACCCCATCCATCTAGAAAAATTGGTTCAAATCCTTCGCTATTGGGTGAAAGATCCCTCCTCTTTGCATTTATTACGACTCTTTCTTCACGAGTATTGGAATTTGAACAGTCGTATTATTCCAAAGAAATCTATTTCTTTTTTTGCAAAAAAGACTCCAAGATTCTTCTTGTTCTTATATAATTCTCATGTATATGAATACGAGTCCGTTTTCTTTTTTCTTTGTAATCAATCCTTTCATTTCCGATTAACATTTTCTCAGGTCTTTCTTGAGCGAATATATTTCTATGGAAAAATAGAACATTTTGTAGAAGTCTTTACTAAGGATTGGGGGGACAGCCTATGCTTGCTCAAGGATCCTTTCATACATTATCTTAGATATCAAGGAAAATCCATTTTTGTCTCAAAGGATACGCCTCTTCTGATGAAAAAATGGAAATATTACCTTGTCAATTTATGTCAATGTCATTTTGATGTGTGCTTTCAACCCCCCAGGATCCATATAAACCCAT